AAAAAATATCTATGTAACCACGATTATATGACCAATTGTATATTACATTTATTATTCGGTCCAAGAAAAGTCTCTTAGGACCTATTTTAACAAATGAATTCATTAATTCTAAATTCTGAAAAGATGAATAAACAGACCCATATAAAAGAGACGCTATGAATATTCCGAAATAGGCTATACTGACTGAATAAATTGCATTTGTCACAAATTCATACCAATCCACAGAATAGTTCGAATTTTGATGTAAAAGGTTTATCGATGGGATTAACCATTTCGATAATATATCCAAATCCATTCCTACTTGATCGAAAGGAATTCCTATGGATCCAACAAACAAAGTAAATAGGACCAATACAAGTAGAGAAAATAGCATAGTATTGTCCGATTCACAGGGATACATGGAAGTGTCTTTATTGTCAAAATGAGTACTAAAGGATCGCATCAGATTTCGTATATTCCCATCAATTTGATATATCTTCTTCGAAAAAAGGGAAACCTTTTTATTATTATTCATTACTGAGAAAAGTACATTTTTGTTAACTGGTTTCGGTCCTTCTTTTCCCCATATAGATATTGAAGAGAACGAGCCATTTTTAGTGCCACTGTAATTTTGAAACCGAACGTGTAAATGCCCCTCAAAAGTAAGTAAATACATCCGAAACATATAAAATGCAGTTAATCCTGCTGTGGAACAGGCTATTATCGCGAAAATCGGTGAATACAACCAACTATCATTAAGAATTTCATCTTTGGACCAAAAACAAGCAAGAGGTGGAATACCACAAAGAGAAAGTGTACCTAATAAAAAAGTAGTTTTTGTAATTGGCACATATTTGGTTAAACCACCCATAAGAACCATGTTCTGACTTTTATCTGGAGAATATCCAACAATGGGTTCCATTGAATGAATAATCGATCCGGATCCTAAAAACAATAATGCTTTCGAATAGGCATGAGTGATTAAATGGAATAAAGCAGCTCGATAAGAACCTATCCCTGGAGCTAACATAATATAACCCAATTGAGACATTGTAGAATAGGCTAAACTTCTCTTAATGTCTTTTTGAGCAAGAGCTAAAGTAGCTCCTAATAGTACCGTTATTATACCTAGCAAAGAAATGAGATTCATTATGTAAGGTATGACTGTGAAAAGGGGAAGAAGCCGAGCGACAAGAAAAATTCCCGCTGCTACCATAGTAGCAGCATGTATAAGAGCCGAAATAGGAGTGGGCCCCTCCATGGCATCAGGTAACCATACATGAAGGGGAAATTGTGCGGATTTAGCAACTGCACCAAGGAATAATAGGGAGGCACACAGAGTAGCAAATAAAGAATTGACCCCATTATTATGGATCAAGTTATTGAAGATTTCGAACAAATCCCGAAATTCCAAACTACCTGTTATCCAATAAAAACCTAAGATTCCTAATAATAAACCAAAATCCCCTACACGATTAGTTACAAACGCTTTTTGACAAGCATTGGCTGCAATTGGTCGTGTGAACCAAAAACCTATTAATAGATACGAACACATTCCCACCAGTTCCCAAAAAATATGAATTTGTATCAAATTGGAACTAGTAACTAATCCCAACATAGAAGTATTGGAAAAACTCATATAAGCAAAAAATCTCAAATATCCTTGATCATGAGACATATAATTGTCACTATAAATAAGAACCATGATTCCAACAGTAGTGATTAGTATTGACATAATAGAAGTAAGTGGGTCGATCAAGTGGCCGAACTCGAAAGAAAAATCATTATTGATGGTCCAAGAACATAGAAATTGATAGATAGAACTGCCATTGATTTGCTGAATAGACAGATCGGCCGAAAAAACCATAACTATACTTAGCAATGAAACACTAGGAAAAGCCCACATACGACGAAGATTTTTTGTTGCAGTCGGAACAAGCAGAAGTCCCCATCCTATTGACATAGTAACTGGAAGTGGAACGAAAGGTATGATCCATGCATATTGATATGTATGTTCCATAAGAAAATCAAACTTTTTTTATTCTTATTAATTGTTTCCGATTCACCAGCCCTTCTCTCTTTCGGAAGTCAAATAAATAAATAAAAATCAAGATAGAAAAGAACTCAAATAGGATTTTGAATTCTTAATTATTCCGATTCTTTCCCAAATATCGTATTGAATAAAAAGAAATTTAAATAAAGAAGTTACAATTGTTCAAATGACCAAGTCACTGGTTAAAACTGACCATTTAGTTATTAACTAAGATATTTATTAAGATAAAGAAAGAATATGAGATTTTCAATCATTCCACTATTACGGCGATTGATATCCATATAGTAAATAGTAAGGAAAAGGAATGACACCAAAAAAAGGTAAAAGTACTCTATTGGGATATGGATCATAGAATCCGCCAATAACTCGACCCAATAAAATACTAGTTATTTTAGTTAGTTTATTCGGAGTCATTAATTAATTCATTGTAGAACTGATTGATTGGCTTCTATTCCAATAAAATAAACTTATGTTTATAGGAAATCCTATGATACTCGTCACTTCGCATAGAACTGAAATAAGAGATTACTAAAATTACCTTTCTCAAGTAATGTATCGTTTAACAGATTAACTACCAATCTCATTTTCATTTAAATTATGAGTACTCTATCCTCGAGCTTGGTCAATTAATAGAAAAATTTTAAATTATAATTTTCTTAAATTAGGTAAGGATTCTTAAGCTTTTCGATTTATTCAATGTAAGACAACGAGATATAAATAGACTGAGATTGAGATATGAATTGGAACCCTTTTTGATTCTTATCAACAACAACCGGTTCAATTTCTATGGTAGCGGACCTCATAGACATAGATCGGAATGAAGATATGAAGGTACAAATTAGTACGAATTCTTCTTTCTTCGGGCATTGTATGTAATAGAGATGTGGAACAAAAAAAAATTCCTTTGAAAATCACATCGTTTTTCTTTTTTCTATTTCTTTTTTTATCCCTAGTGTACTCTATGTGATGCACACGTATCTATATTTTTGTATGTTATGAAGGAAGTATCCGCTATGGAATAAATATAGATAATGAATAGCAAGAACGATCCATTTTGAACAATACATGTCTTTCACATCCAACTATAAAAGTAACTTCTTTATTTTAAAATGGCGGTTCCAAAGAAACGTACTTCTATCTCAAAAAAGCGTATTCGTAGAAATATTTGGAAGAAAAAGGGATATTGGGCGGCGGTAAAAGCTTTATCTTTAGCTAAATCTATTTCTACCGGGCATTCAAAAAGTTTTTTTGTGCGACAAACAAGTAATAAAGCCTTGGAATAATCTGAATCGACATGACTCGATGAATTGGATGATTTATAAGATGAATAATTCACATTAACTAATGTTTTGAACTCATCTATATGAGATAGAACTGAACCGGCTGTTGTGGTATGTAGAATAAGAATTATTCTGTCTATTGGGTTCTAAGAACGGTACTATTTCTTTTTTGTTGTTGTTTTTCAAACAACAACAAAAAAGAAATAGTTAAACACAAAATACAAGGTTTCACTTTTCATTATAGTAGATTTTGATAATTCGCGAGATGGGGGTTGTTATTTCCCCCCCCCCAAAAAAAAGATTTTTTTTAGGAAGAAGTTTCTTTTTTTAGGAAGAAGTTTATTCGATTATGTATCTCCAATAGTTATACATCATTAAGATTTTTGGAAGATCTGAAACAAGTATGAACGACAGTAGTAAAAATGAATGGATCCTTGAAACTAATTGATTGAAATATATATTTTAAGACTTTGCTTTGTAACTCTCCGAATCACTACATAGATTCCCTCTTGTTTCGACCCAATCAATAAAAACTCCCCGGATCCCCTTTAGGTCGATATTTATGTACGAAGAATAATTCAATCTTCCTTAATCCAAAATAGATCCTATGTTTGGACCGTAGGATCGATCAATCTATTTTATATAGAATATACTTTATTTATAAGTAAAGTACATAGCGTAGAATTCCAATAGAGATTGAAACTCTTTTGTTTTATGTGCAGCCCAATACCTAATTGGTTCGGTAAATCCTCACACGAATTATGTATACAATGAGGATCCCAACCATTAATACAGTTTTGATACCAAACTATCTAAATATTTATAGAAATCCCTTGGATGTAGTTATCCAATTGTGATACATAAAAAATCCTATTTATTTTCTTTTGTTCAGTGAAAAATGAATCTTTTTTCATTTCCGATCCATGAAATCAGATAAATGAGAAATGAATCATCAAAAAATGATATAAAAAGGGACAATTCTTAGTTCTAGACCTCAACTGAGGACATAACCATCTAGTTCCAACTGTTCCAGAAGAACTTATACTACGTGAAAGCCTGTTGTTAAAAATGACACCATACCGGGATACTAAGGATTATTGAAGTTCAAATATTCATTTGAACGAGTCTTTATTCATCGATTCTAACGTTTCCTAAAATATATTGCATTGAATCTTTCAATCTCGACGATTGAACATTATATGGGCTATTATTATTTCGATCAAGCCGCCATGGTGAAATCGGTAGACACGCTGCTCTTAGGAAGCAGTGCTAGAGCATCTCGGTTCGAGTCCGAGTGGCGGCATCCTCCATCCTCTAAAAAGGACACATTAGATCCTATAATGAATTTAATTCGGAATTTACATTCCGTAATTGAGGGACCCCTCTTTTTTTTAATGATTTTTTTTTTATGATATTTGCGACTTTAGAACATATATTCACTCACATCTCTTTTTCGATCATTTCAATTGTCATTACGATTTATTTGGTGACTTTATTAGTCCATGAAATTGTAGGACTATGTGATCCGTCAGAAAAAGGCATGATAGCCACTTTTTTCTGTATAACAGGATTATTAGTTACTCGTTGGATTTATTCGAGACATTTCCCGTTAAGTGATTTATATGAATCATTAATGTTCCTTTCATGGAGTTTCTCCATTATTCATATGGTTCCTAAAATAGGGAACC